GAAATCCACCAGGGCAAAACTACTACAGATGCAAGATATATAAGAGGAGTAAATGCTTTCTTTTTTGCCATTTGAATTTGTGAATTATGAATGAACTTACCTCATTCGCCGACTATCTGCAATCTACTATTTCTATGAAGCATAAGTTCTATTGCAAGGTGTCGAAGGAGTCTATTCACTATTTTTGGGGGATTCCGGGATTAGTCCTTGAATTTGAATCTATAAAAAATACAAATATCGAATAAAAAAAATCCACTTCGAATTCGAATGAAGCAATAAAATAAAAAATTGACAAGATATGATCCATCTGGATCTAAAGTATCAATTCCAATATTTCGATTCGGTACTTGTTTTGTTGCTGAATTGAGTGGATTTCCATATGCATAAAAGACCCAAAAAAGAGTTTCGTTTTAGGGCTGTTACGTCTTGCTTTGGCTCAAATCAGCGTTCTGAAGAAACTTCAGTGAAGTTATATTAGAGAAAAAAGAGGATTCTTTACTTTTTCTTTACTGCTGATAAGGCGTTCATTCTTTATTTCTCAAAAAACTTCAATTGGGACACGCAAAAAATAGGCCAATTCGGCAGCTTTTTGTTCAATTTCTCGTGGCGTAAAATTCTCATCAGTGCGTGTCAAGGGAATGGCCCCCTGGCCGCGGATTTCCATATAAAGAACACGGCGAGCATAAATACCCTCTTTAACTTCTATTCGCACAGACTGAATATCTTTTATAAGAAATCGTAGGAAGACACGACGATTTATTCCGGGAAATCCCCAACGAAAAATACACACTATCCCTTCTTTTTTATCGAATCGATCATAACCACTACCTACATTCCACGAAATTGTACACCATAAGTAGGCGCTAATAAAAAGACCCGCGAACCCATAAAAAGACATTACGAGCCCTTGTGGAAAAAAAATGATTTGTTGAGACGGAAATAAAGATATCAAATTTTTACCAAGATAACTGGAAGTTCCAACCAATAAGAAGCCTGATGAACCTAAAAAAAGGATAATGGCCCAGGAAAAATTACTTATTTTTCGAGACCCCCTTATAAGTTCTATCCATATATGTTCTGATCGCCAACTCATACTTGATCTGATTTCATTTTATTGGAATTGAGAGCATAGCCCAATGAATTTGACTTTACTGTATTTTGTTTCCGAAATAACTCTCATCAACTAGCACTATTTTGATGTGAACCCTTAGGAATAATTCATAAAACGGGTTAGATGGAAAAATGCCTCTTCACTTTATGGCCCTACTAAGGATATCGGCATACATATTAATACATAGACTTTCCATTTCCGACATCCGCCAATCCTTATTCTAGTTGAAAATAGCTAGAATAAATTTACCCATATATAATTTTCTGTATGTATTAAGAACTCTTTTATTTATGTATGTTCTATTTCTGTTAAGCAGAAACCCCATGTTATACCATACTCAAATAAATATCTATTTATTTATTTTATCTAAGTAAAAAAAAACACAAGATAATGAGATTTAGTCCTATCAGAGATCTAAACAATCTTGTTTTTTTGAACATAAAGAAATAAAGAAGCCATTGCCATGGCCGGAAATACTAGGCCCACTAAAGGCACAAAAATAGAGGGAAAGTTGAAAGTTATCATAGAATGAATACCTCGATTTAATTTACTATTTGTACCTGTTATTATTATATTGTTTCTATTGTTATAAAGATATCTTGTAATAATTTTAATTAAAAAATGCAAATTTCTTATTTATGCGATTCTAATTACTATAATATTGTAATTATGAAACTTTCATTTTAAGTAATTATAGATCGAAGTATATATCTAAATGAGTATATATAATAAGTGCAAGGAATGTAGAACTAAATAAATGGACTTATTCATCTTTCGACACGAAGGATATGTATAAAAATTTAGTTTATTAGTCTTCTTCGTTTGTTCTTGTCTTCTACTTATAATTTAATAAAGAAAAGGTTTTTTACAAATTACTGAAAGATTTCTAGACTTCTTAGTCAAAATTCAAATATAGAAAATATATAATTGTGTATTTTTCTATATTTGAATTTATTATATAATACATACGTAAAAAAAACTTCGCCTAATTTCACAAAAGCAAGAATTCATTCTTTTATAGAGGCTTGCTGATTCGTAATCATGAATATTAGTAAAAAAAAAAGAAAAATTATATGCAACTGGTGATTCTTTCTAGAATTCGATCTTATAGATCTTAAGTCACCAAAAAAACCTGTTCTTCTTATTTTTACTTTGATTCCGATAAGCTAACTACGCGTTTACTACAAAAAACGAATTAAACGGAATAGTCTTTTAATTTTGATTCAAAGGAAAGAAAGCGTGGAGTTGAAATAACTCACTCAGAACGCTTTTTAAAGGATTACGTGGTACAATTAAATCGAATAAGCCCTTCTGGAATAAATATTCAGCCGCTTGTGATCCTTCGGGTACTGTTTTATTCAATGTTTGTTCAATTACTCTTTTACCCGC